TCTAGTATGCATAGATATGAAAATTAAATATTGGATATTCGAAGTCATGATTTGATGGATTTTTCTATTTTTTTTTATAGATATCTCATCTCAGATCTTAAAGAAATAATAGAAATGTAATTTGATCTTTTCTTGTATTCGGAAAAAAGCTATTTTTAAAGTAAAATGACTTCTATGTTGGAACTTAGAATAAACCCTTCTGCGTGGAGAAGAGGAGTATCCATTTATTCCTAGGAACAATAATATTTAATCCGAAATATTGACAGATTCTTGCGGAGTCCGAACTAAAGAGATATTAAAAACAAAAAAGATCCACTGTTCGAATTTCATTTCTATCCAATTTGAATATCAGAATAGTGGATATAGTTATGATTCAATAGGTTAGGTCCACTTACTTTTTTTAGAATCTTTCCCATTTTTTGATTGGAATAATAGAAAATAAGATAGGAATATCTTACAATGAAAGCAACTATCACAGTCTAAATCTATATATCTATATATATATAGAAAAGAATACTCTTTCACTTTCTAACTAAAATGAGTTTACTCTATTCGAATTCATTCGAATGATAACAATAATTGAATAGAATCAAAACTCGATTTTTTAATGAAATTCAACTATTCCTTAGTTTTTTTTTACAAAGAGAAACTTCTTACAAATATCAAGAATATCTCTATTCTTCCTTCAAATCGGAATACTACTGTTGTCATTTTTTGACAAAAAAGCCCCTTATCGGATTTGAACCGATGACTTACGCCTTACCATGGCGTTACTCTACCACTGAGTTAAAGGGGCTCCATTTGAGTCAATTCCCCAATAAGGAACCATCCAATATGGATATGAGTTTAGTACATCTATTTGTTACTGCATATACTCCAATTATATATATAGAATTTTTTGTACATCGCAACTTTTTAACGAACAGTAAATTGGATTTACCTAGTGAGTATAGTTAAAAAAATGATTTTTTGATATTGGATTTGATAAATATCAATGGAATGGATTTTTTCAAAACCGATTCGAATTGAAATCATCTTCATCATAACACAAAATTCATTTCATTGATACGTGTACCCACTAATTCAATCTTCTTAACACTGAATGAAAGTGAAATAAATGAGGTGTGAATTCCGCGCCTGTTCCAGAAAATCAATCATTCCCTGAAAGGATTCTCTCTTTCTTTTGTTTTCTTTCGCATTATTTTTTTATAGATTGGTGATTGGAATGAACAATTTCGAAATCTAAATGATATTTTAAGGAATTCGGAAAGATCCTTCTGATCGAATCATATCATTCCATTATATTGACAATTTCAAAAAATTGTTCATACTATGTATGAACATAGTAGAATGGAGGTCGGGCAAGTATGCCCCCATCGTCTAGTGGTTTAGGACATCTCTCTTTCAAGGAGGCAACGGGGATTCGACTTCCCCTGGGGGTAGGGTACTACAAAAGGAAATTGATCAGGGATTATCAAGAAAGACTAAAATGGATTCTTCCTGGGTCGATGCCCGAGCGGTTAATGGGGACGGACTGTAAATTCGTTGGCAATATGTCTACGCTGGTTCAAATCCAGCTCGGCCCAAAAATTTGCTGGATCCACCATGAAATGATAGAACCCATTTGGTGTTCTCTGAAAACCACCAGTGGGCTCCCATACAGAAGAATAAAATCTAGAGTGCTATTTCTTTTTTCCATATTACATATTTTTTCCACAAATTTCGGGATTTAAAAGTATAAAGTATTAGGAAAGGATTAAAGTAAAAAAAGAGTCTTTTTTGTTTCCTTGATTCAGATTCATTGATTTTTCAATCAAGTTAGCAATAAGGAACGGATTGCGAATAATCCGTGTCGATCTCGCTAAAGTGCAGACCCATAAAAATCTCAAGATATAAGTCTGCCTCTTTCAGTTACAGTACAGGGGTTCGAATCTAAAATCGAAAAACAAAGGCTTTGAATGAAATAGTAAGAATATGTATGCTATACAACTTTTCCCTGGGATTGTAGTTCAATTGGTCAGAGCACCGCCCTGTCAAGGCGGAAGCTGCGGGTTCGAGTCCCGTCAGTCCCGATGGATACAAATCCAAAAAATATCAATTGATTTGGTATGTGAAAGGGAATAAAAAAGAAAAAAAAATCTCATTTCTAACAGGGATTTCTCTTTTCTTTTTTAGTTTAAGGTAAAGGTTCGGACGAAGAAAGAAAAAGGAATTTTTCATTGCATCAGAAAGTAATTTTTTTATTTGGTATGGATAAAAGATCTTCCTATGTTATACTATTTAATTCTCGACGATGAATTGATTTGATAGCTCCGATATTGTTATTCGTGATATTGATCACGATTTTTTATCATCGAGATAAAATTTATACCACTGAATTTACTGACGAAAGATTTTTCATTTCTATGGGATTAAATCCCGAAGTATTTATTAGAAATAAAAGAGAAAGAAAACATAGAGATTATGGAAGTCAATATTCTCGCATTTATAGCTACTGCACTCTTCATTTTAGTTCCTACTGCCTTTTTACTTATAATTTACGTAAAAACGGTAAGTCAAAGTGACTAATTTTAATTAAACATGACTTCTGATTTCTTATCAATGCGATGACAATGATTGAATAAAGCAAAAAGGGTTTTCATTTCGGGTCTTTCTTTTAAATAAAATGATCAGACTACAATCAGCAGAATTCTATGAAATCCATATAGTATAGTAGAAAGAAATCAAATCTATTTCTTTCTACTATACTATCATTACGGTATGGTAAAACTGGAATGTTTTACTTAAAAAAAAGAAGTTTAATATGGATGGACCTATTTAAATATTTCTTTTCATATGGGTATCTAAATATCTATAGATATCTATGGAATGTCAATTCCATAGTGTCCACATTTTTTCTTTGTTTGATCTAATCTATTCTATTTGTATTGGTTCCAATCAATCTGAAAGAATCAAAAATACATTTTGATTCTTATTATTTGAATTTTTAGATTTCACATTCTTTTCATAATCCCGATAAAGAATAAAATAAAAAAAAAAAAAAGAATCTTTTTATTTTTAGTATTCCAAAAAAATGAATTGATTAAAAAATTGACAACTGATCAGGGGATTCGATGAAAAACTTTTTCATATTTAGAAAAGATTGGTCGTAACCAGTTCATCGAAATATAAATCTTAAAAAGAATTCAGTTTGGAGTAGTAATCCGTTTCCAATTATCTGTATTCCCGGGACAATAAGATGGGAACAATTCAAATATTTGTTTGATTTAAAGAGTATTTTTTTTTTTTTCAATCTTATATTACACCACTGGAATACAATAGAGTTTCAAAATGAAGTATCGAATTGCATTTCATTAATCATTAATTAGTATTAATAAAATAACAAAATTCAATCGTTACAAAATGGAAGAACTTAGCTATAAATTAATTGAGACATTTGGATCCCTTAACTCAATTAGTAGTCCTCTTAGAGTCCACTTCTTCCCCATACTACAAGGGAAAGGGAAAATGTAAAAACTACCATTAAACCAGCCCAAGCAAGACTTACTATATCCATGTCAATTTTGTCTCCTATCTCTATCAATATGAAGAAATTTTTTTATGTTTACTAATTTTTCTTGTATTATTTTCGTTTTTATTTTTCACTAAAAATTTTAATTTATAATATCTTATAATAATAGTGGAATCGCTGGTACAGAGTCAAAAAAAGATTCCGTCATAACATCATTGACGAAACATCCAATTAGAACATCTAACAAGTTCTTACCTGATTTCTAGTAGAATTGAAAAATATTAAATTTAGCATAAATAAAAAATATAGAATAGAATCAAGATAGATTTCTTTGCATACTCAGACTCTTATTTGCATCTCTTATTTCCTATTTCCATTTGATTGTCTCCCGATTCGTTCTCTAAACCAATTGGAAAACATCCTCTACAATTCTTTTACTAGAGATTAAAAAAAAATGGATTCTTTTTGAATTGGATTTTGTTATAATTGTAATATTATTATATAAATAAATAATAAAAGAAATCTAATTAGATATTCAATTTCATTAATCTAACATGGAATAAATGAAGAAGCGTTCATATAATTTACCATAAGTTTGTATACAAGGTTTTTCTTCAACACCTTCCCTAACTTAAAACGGAATTCTATTCCCCATCCGACCTATCCCTATCCAATCTAATTAAAGACCCAAAAAGTAGATGGACACTACACTAGTAGTGAAATAAAAGGACTATCATTTCAAGATTGATTTAGAGAAGAAACTTCCCGATGCTTAGAATTTAGCATCAAACTAGTCCCTCATTCCTACACTAGGTTGCGCTGGAAAAAAAAGAAAAAGTTTTCTATATCAACAAAACGAAATAAACGATTTGAATTCTCTTATCGATCAGGCGACACCCGGATTTGAACTGGGGAAAAAGGATTTGCAGTCCCCCGCCTTACCACTCGGCCATATCGCCAAAATAATACAAAAAAATATATCCGAATACCCCTCCTCCTCTCAAAAAAAAACACAAAAATGGGTTTCTAAAATTCTTTTTTTTTTGATGTGTTTATATATTAAATTCCGTTTTCTTTAATCCCCTTTTTCTATTGAAAACAAATGTATACCTTTCCGTCACAAAAGAAAAGTCAAAATTTCAGCACAAATAGCAACCGTTAACTACAAATTCCTGAATAATTTGAATAATTCTTGAATCTGAATCTATTCTTTCTTAAATGAGAAAAAAATAGAAATTGATACATAACCAATCAATATTATTATAATTTTGTTAATCCTTCTCTATTTCAATTATAACAGCAACTTTTAATATATGTCAACCCCAGAACATGCATTTTCGTTGTTACACATAATTATATCTATATTATAATTATAGGGAATTTTCGATAAATTATCGTGCTTTCAGTTTTTTGCCAATTTTTCATTAAATAGATGAATGAATGAATATAAAAAATAAATGAACACAACATAACATGTGCTGTCCCGAAC